ATTGTAATGTTGGATTTTTCGTCAATGAGAGCAGCCCTAAAAATGTAAGTAGAATCTTTTAAGGCTATTATTTGGAAGAATTGACCGGTGAATTAGCGCGATGTCTATGTATAATATATATAAAGCGGATAGCTTACCGTTGATTCACTTGTTAGTTTTTACGTTCACGAGCCTTCCTTGGTTTAGGGGTTTGGACATGGAAACAGGTCTGCTGAGCGTAGGGGGTCTGGGGGTTACTCGCGGTAGAAGTCGAGGACAGGGGCATATATGATAGGGGCTAGTCAAGAAGGATTGAATAGCTAAATGCAGTTGACTTAGAAGTATACAATTCTTAAGTCAAGACTTTCGATAGTAAATCTTGATTGATCATCAAGCGAGGCGAATGTTCTACCTTAATTTATCATTTGTGGCTGCACTCAGATATGCCAGGCAAAAAGAAAGCAAACGGAGACTCCCGTACGCAGATAGATGGAAGCTGGCAAGTGGCGATAATGTAAAGTATCTACGTCGTATCATCAATCTTAAGCCGCATACAATGAACCGACGCTAGTATTACACAGCCATGAGCTCGAAATAGGCACCTGAAGCAACGAAAAGTTCATTTTGTGGTCGCCTCACAAGTGTTCACCATGAGTCAATGACGAATACAATACCGTTACATAAACTGGTTGGTGGTCTCTTACTACATTAATATAGTCTAATAAATAGTTAGTCGACTATTTCAAGGAAAAATTTGAGGACCAGTTAAGGGGAATAATCTATTTTCCAGGTTGAAATAAAATATTTACGAAACTTAAAGTTTTCGATTATGTACGTCTAGAGATCTTAGTACTTGCTTTATGGTTAAAGTAAGCTAATGGTGTGACAATACATATATAACTAATGCATTATGTCATATAATACATATGATGTAAGGAACCATATAGGTTACTATCAGAAGATAGTTAAATTTAGAATTCTGGCTTTGGGAGCCAGGGGTGGGTGTTAAAATCTCCCTTTTCTGGGCGCTAGGGAGGAATTTAACCTCCGATCTTCGGATTACAAGACCGATGCTTTTAGGCTAAGCTACTAGGGCAAGCTCATTTTAGTGCTTTATTCTCTAAAATTCCCGTAATTGGGAATAAAACTAAGAATAGTGTAAAGTATAAGACTGATGCTACTTGGCCAATAATAATATATGGGTGTTCTACTGGTATCCCCCCAATTCATGTGAGCACGAGTATATCTGCTACTAGGGTTCAAAACAGGAATTGGGTGGCTGGGCGAAATGCTATTCCTCGTTGTTTAGAGGTGTGTAAAACTGGCACAATCATTAATACTAAAATGGAAAATAGTAGGGCTAGTACTCCTCCTAGCTTGTTTGGAATGGACCGTAAAATGGCGTACGCGAATAAGAAATATCATTCTGGCTTGATGTGAGGGGGTGTAACTAGTGGGTTAGCTGGGGTAAAGTTTTCTGGGTCCCCAAGAAGATTTGGAGAAAATAATGCCAGAAGTGCCAGAAAAAATAGTATTACTACAAATCCAAGAAGATCTTTGTTTGAAAAGTATGGGTGGAAGGGGATTTTGTCTATATTTGGGTTTAGTCCGAGTGGGTTGTTTGATCCTGTTTCGTGCAGGAAAAGTAGGTGTAGAATAACTATAGCAGTAACAACAAATGGCAATAGGAAGTGGAATGCAAAGAATCGTGTTAGGGTTGCATTATCTACTGAGAATCCGCCTCAGATTCATTGCACTAGTATATCTCCTACGTAAGGTACGGCTGATAGCAGGTTTGTGATTACTGTAGCCCCTCAGAAAGATATTTGTCCTCAGGGAAGAACGTAACCTACAAAAGCTGTTATTATTACAAGTAAAAATAAAACGACTCCAATGTTTCAAGTTTCTTTATATAGATAGGATCCATAATATAGTCCTCGGGCAATGTGAATATAAAGGCAGATGAAAAAGAATGATGCTCCATTAGCATGTGTATTTCGGATAAGTCAGCCGTAATTTACGTCTCGACAAATGTGGACAACAGATGAAAATGCTGTTGTAATGTCCGAAGTGTAGTGTATGGCTAGAAATAGTCCTGTTAAAATTTGGGTAATTAGGCATAATCCTAGCAGTGAACCAAAGTTTCATCACACTGAAATGTTTAGTGGTGTTGGTAAATCAATTAATGCGTCATTAACAATTTTTAGGATCGGGTGTGTTTTTCGTAGGCTTGTCATTATTGTTCTTGTAGTTGAACTACAACGGTGGTTCTTCAAGTCACTGGTCTCGGTTAAAATCCGAGCAAGAATTATGACTTATTTTATGTTTAAGTTAGTGATAGCTTTCCATGCGGGTTTAATTGCTGTTGCTTCTAATCCTACGCCTTATTTTGCTGCTTTAGGTTCAGTGGTAGCAGCGGGGGTTGGGTGTGGAATTTTAGTTGGTTATGGGGGCTCTTTTTTGTCTTTGGTTCTCTTTTTGATTTATTTAGGGGGGATGCTTGAGGTGTTTGCTTATTCAGCGACTTTAGCTGCTTCGCCTTTTCGGGAAGCTTCATCTAGTCGTACTGTGGTTGGACGTGTAATAGTGTATTTGTTGGGTGTAGTGTTAGCAGCTGGCTTGTTTTGAGGGGGGTGATATGAAGGTTCTTGAATGGTTGTTGATGGGTTGAAAGAGTTTTCTATGCCGCGTGGAGATGTTAGTGGAGTGCGTGTTATATATACTTTTCGTGGGGCAATGCTGGTTATTTGTGCATGAGTATTGCTTTTAACTCTACTAGTGGTGCTCGAGCTTAGTCGAGGTTGAAGTCGTGGTACCCTTCGGGCTGTTTAAATAAGAGTTAAAAGGATGGCCAGGGTTAGGGTTAGAAGCAAGATTGTTATGTAGGTATTGATAATGCCTCGCTGGATATGACTTGGAATTTTTGATATTTTTAATTGGGTAAGTGCGAATCCTTTAGGTCCAGTGATTACTAGTCATGTTTGCTGGAAATTGGTGCCAATTGAGTGTCCTACGATTAGGTTGAGCTTAGGGGGAAGTCGATGAATTACTGCGGGGAAATATCCAAGTATGTTTGAGAAAAGAAGTATGGGGATTGTGGGGGTAATTTGTATTTGCTTTTTGGTGATTGCGGTAAGATCTATGACTACTCAAAGTGCGGCGATTGATACTATAAGGGCGTGTGGTTTTAGAGTAGCTGGTATTGTTAAGATAGGTGTATTTGAGGGTAGAAAATTAGAGGTAATAATAAGTCCTGCAATAATACTTCCTCAGGTAAGTCGTTTAATGGCGTTACGTACAAGTGAATTGTTATCATTAATTGGGGACAGGGGTAAAAATCGAGGGGCTCCCAAGGTTACGATGAATACTACACGAAAACTATAAACTGCGGTGTATGATCAGGCAATTAATGTAAGGGTTAGGGCTCAGGCGTTAAGGTAAGAGGTGTTTAGGGCTTCGATGATGGCATCTTTTGTGAAGAATCCGGCTAGGAATGGGGTTCCTGTTAATGCTAGGCTGCCGATTGTAGGGTAGGTCGAGGTGGCAGGTATCAGACTGTGAAGACCTCCTATTTTTGGGATGTCTTGTTCATCGTTTAGGCTGTGGATAATTGATCCAGATCATAAGAATAATATGGCCTTAAAGAATGCGTGCGTGCAAATGTGGAGGAATGCTAGTTGTGGTTGGTTTAGTCCAATTGTGACGATTATAACTCCTCGTTGACGAGATGTTGATAATGCTACTATTTTTTTGTTGCCATTTTGAGTTAAGGCGCAAGTGGCTGTAAATAATGTAGTGAGTGCCCCGAAGCAAAGACAGATTGTCAGTGCTACGTTGTAGTTTTCTGTATGGAGGTGATCGCGGGTTAAAAGGAAGATTCCTGCAACTACCATAGAGCTGGAGTGTAAATGGGCAGATACAGATGTAGGGCCCCCGATGGCAGAAGGCAGTCATGGATGTAGGCCTAATTGGGCCGAAATTCCTGTAGCCGCAACGAATAGTCCGATAAGAGCAATTGTCATGTCGAAGTTTTTCGATAGGAAGAAGACTTGTTGGATTTCTCAGGAGTTAAGCTTTATTGCAAATCATGCTATGCTTAAGATTAGACCGATGTCTCCTACTCGGTTGTAGATGAGGGCTTGGAGGGCTGCTGTATTGGCATCTGCTCGTCCGTATCACCACCCAATTAGTAAGAATGACATAAATCCAACTCCCTCTCAGCGAATAAGTAATTGGAATATATTATTAGCTGTGACTAGAGCGATTATAGCTACTAGGAATAGGAGAAGATATTTAAAAAATCGGTTAATGTTCGGGTCAGAGTGAATGTACCATAGTGTGAATTCTAAAATGGAACTGGTGACGTAAACTGCAATTGGGGTAAAGATGAGAGAGTAATGGTCAAATTTAAAGCTTATGATTGTGTCAAATATGTGTGTGTTGATTCAATGTCAGTTAGTAGTAATGCTTTCTATTCCCTGGTCTAAAATGATTATAAACGTAAGGAGGCTCGTGAAGAATTCAGTGCAGACGGCGGTTTTAACGTGTGTACCTGCTCACTCTGGTTTTTGTGGTTTTGGGTTTAATGTTGTTAGTAGCGGAAATATATGGATTGTAAGAACTAGAATAAATGAGGACAATATAATTAAGGTTGTTGAATTCATAGCTTCCACTTGGATTTGCACCAAGAGTTTTTGGTTCCTAAGACCAATGGATGAGCTGTTATCCTTCAGAAGCGTGAGGAAGCCGCGGATTTTAACCGCGGTACATAAGGATTAGCAGTACTTATTGATTTCTGTCCTTCCTTGGTCAGTAAGGAGATTTTAACTCCTGTCTTTAGAATCACAATCTAATATTTTGGTTAAACTATACTTACTAGTAACATCAGCCTCACACGAGTTCAGGCTTTGCCAGATGCAGAAATAGTGGAATCACGTGAAGGGCAATTAGTAAACGTTCTCGGGAGTGGAAGGGTGGAAGATTGGAGATGTGACTTGGTGTTGGTCCTCCTTGAGTTTTTAGGTATATGAACAGGGAGTACCCCCCAGAAATTAGTGTTGCTGCCCCAGTAAGTGCTCGGGTTCATGGTGATGAGTAAAAAAACGTCGTGTTGATTATCTGTTCTCGTATTAGGTTAGGCAGTGGAGGTAGTGCTAGGTTGGCCAGATTAGCAATGAATCATCAGACAGCTGTTAGTGGGAAGATTAATTGTAAGCCCCCAGCTAGAATTATGGTTCGACTACGGGTACGTTCATATGCTGCGTTCGCTAAAGAGAATAAGATTGAAGATACTAGACCGTGGGCAATTATTAAAATAATAGCTCCTGAAAATCCTCATGGGGTTTGAATTAGGATTCCCCCTGCTACAAGTCCTATGTGACTTACAGATGAGTAAGCAATTAAGGATTTGAGATCTGTATGACGTAGGCAAATAGATCCACTGATGAAAATGCCGCATAGAGCGAGAAAAATAAATGGATGTACTAGAACTTTGGACAGTGCGTCCAGCATAATTACTATTCGTATTATTCCGTATCCTGCTAGATTTAAAAGTACAGCTGCTAGAACTATCGATCCTACGACTGGGCTTTCAACGTGTGCTTTGCGTAGTCAGAGATGTACGCCATATAGCCGTATTTTGACAAGGTATGCGATTAAGCACCCGGCTCATGAGATTTTATGGCCTCAAGAGATTACGTATAGTGGTAGTGAGTATTGTATTAGTAACGTGCATAAGACTCCTGTAGATCGTTGGAGAACGAGTAGAGCCTCTAGTAGTGCTAGAGGCCCTGCTATGGTGTAGACTAGAAAATAGGACCCTGGAATAAGGCCCTCGGCTTCATTTCCTCATCCAGTGATGATGAAATGGGTGGGAATGAGCGTGCCTTGAAATATGATATTGAATATAATGAATTCGGTGGCCCCGATTGCAGTAATTAGGAGTATTTGTAGTGAGGCAACAAGTGTATTATAAAAACGTGGTCGGCTATCTGGCTCAGGGTTGATGTGGCTTTGGCTACCTAGTATTAATAGTCGGAGAAGTCAGCAAGTCAGAACTATGAGAGGGCATGACAGTGGATCAGTGGCGAAATAAGAATTGGAAATAGTCCATCCGGGTTGTGATGTACTTTTTAATCATGAGACGGTAATGAGGCCAATAAGGACGGTATGAGTGGATGTGGTAGTTCATAGTCATTTGGGGTGAGTTAATCACATTGTAGGGAATAATATAAAGGTAGGAATTAGTACTTTTAACATTGCAGGAGATTAAGGTTTGGTAGGCAGTCAGTTCCCTGGGTACGGGGTGTGGCTAATAGGAGTGGGAGGCCGGTACTTGCGTCGCAGGCAGAGAAAGCTGTTATCAATATTAGGTCTGCGCATCAGCATGAAGATTGAATCGGTAAACCCCAAAGGGCAATTGCGATAAATTGGACTAGTTTTATTCCCCCCAAGCAGAGAAGAGCTGAGAGAAATTGGGTGCGATGGAATACTAATGCCATAGGTCCTAAGAACAATGCTGAGCGAAAGGTAAAATGTACTGGTGTCATAAGGGGGTTATGGTCTTAAACCATAATTTTCTGAGCCGAAATCTGAGGTCTTGTTTTGGACTAACTCCCTATTCTGCTCATTCAAGACCACCTTGGGTTCATTCGTAGATTAGTCCTAGTGTTAGCAGGATTAGAACTGTGGTGGCTCAGAAGAATGTTCCGGTAGGGTTGTGGAGTTGGTCTCCTCAGGGCAGGGGAAGAAGGAGGGCAATTTCTAGGTCGAATAAGAGGAATAGGATTGCTACCAGGAAGAATCGTAGTGAGAAAGGCAGTCGAGCAGATCCGAGTGGATCAAATCCGCACTCATATGGAGATAGTTTTTCTGCGTCCGGGTTTATTTGTGGTAATCAGAAAGACACGATTGCCAGGATTGAAGATAGGGCTACTGTGATGATTAGGATGGTTGTGATTAAATTCATTATCTTTCCTTGGGGTTTAACCAAGACTAAATGATTGGAAGTCACTTGTACTAACTTTAATACTAGAAAGATTATGAGCCACATCAGTCTATTGGTACGTAAAGGAAAGTCCAAACTACCTCAAGTAAGTGTGAGTATCAAACGGCGGCATCAAATCCAAAGAGATGAACACACGCGAACTGGAATATGACTTGACGTAGATGACAGGTAGCTTGAAAACTTGAACCAACAATGACGTGAAGGCCGTCGAATCCAGTAGCTACGAAAAATGTAGAGCCGTATGTACCATCTCCAATTGTAAACAGAGCTTCATCATATTCTATGGCTAGTAGGGCTGTAAAATATAACCCTAGTAAAATAGAAAGAGTTAAGCATTGAATGGCTTGTTTTCGTTCTCCATCTATCATGCTGTGGTGTCCTCAAGCTACTACGACTCCGGATGAGAAGTATACAGCTGTAATAACTAGAGCTACTTCGATTGGCTCTAAAGTTGTGACTCCGTTTCGGGGTCGACAGCATCGTAGAACTCGGGATGGGGCGAAACATGAACAATAGAACTCTCATAAAAGCCCACTGAAGAAGAACAATTCAGAGGCAATAAATAGGATTATATCGTAGCGTAGCCCTTTTAGGACAGCTGGAGAGTGAAGGACGTGAAATGATCCTTCTGGGACAATATCCGGTCAGCATAGAATTATAGCTAAAGTAAGTAGAATTATACCTACGATAGTAACTGTTAATGAGTCGAGGAGAAAACAGAGTGCTACTCCAGATGTTAGTAATATGGCGACTACAACTCGAGTTACGGGACATCGGCTAGGGTGGACTATAACATATGCGTGTGCTTGGTGGGCCATCTAATAGATGTTTTCTGGTATATATAGGCTTAAAAGAAGAATCAATACGAAAGGCTGAATTATTCGTACTGCCACATCTAATAATGTGAGAAAGTAAAGAACGGTAGCCGTTGAAATTGCTTCAGTTGGCATTTTTGGTATACGAACAAATACTGCCGTGGCGAAAAGTAGAATTAGGAGATGACCTGCTATTAGGTTAGGAGTAAGTCGCACTCCTAGCGCTAGGGGTCGAATGAATAAACAAATTGTTACGATAACAATTACGGCTCGAAATAGGGGCACTGGGGATCCTACTGGTAGCAGGTGTCCTAAGGCAATGGTTGGTTGGTTTTGTAATTCAAGAATTACGGTACCAAGTCATAGAGGTATTGCGTATCCTATAGTAAGGGAAAGTTGTGTTGTTGCCGTAAAGGTATAAGGAAGCAGACATAAAAGATTAATGGTAATGAGATATACTATTAAAGCGGCAAATAAGAATGCTCATTTGTGTCCTTTAACATTTAACGGAGATAAGAGTTGATTCGTAAACCGTCCGGCTATTCATGATTGACTAGTAGTGAGTCAGTTATTAAGCGTTCGTGATGTTCGGGTTCGAAAAAGAAGACATGGTAGTAGTAAAGCAATAATAATAACTGGAAATCCGAAAAGGAATCGGCTTGCTAATTGCACAAAAAAGCTAGTTATCATGGTCATTTTCATATGTTGTTGTAGTGTAGTTCAGTGTCGATTACGGCTGGGTGATTGGCTTGAATGTAGTTAATTACATTAGTTGGAATAATAGAAAGAAAGATCACCCAGGAAAAAAATAAAATAATGATTCATGGTTTATGGTTAAGTTGGGGCATTCACTAGAGGAGGTCGGTAACCACCAAGTTTTGACTTAAAAGGTCAACGCTATCCAATTTTTAGCATTCTAATGAGGCGTCTTCTAATAATATTGAAGATCAGTTTTCAAAGAATTCAAGTGGAATAGCTTCTACTACGATAGGTATAAAGCTGTGATTGGCTCCGCAGATTTCAGAGCACTGTCCATAAAATACACCTGGGCGTGAAACAATAAAAGCGGTTTGGTTTAATCGTCCAGGTACTGCGTCTATTTTAATTCCTAGTGATGGAACAGCTCAAGAGTGTAGTACATCTTCAGCTGACACTAAAATTCGAATTGGAGATTCTTTGGGGACCACTATTCGATGGTCTGTTTCTAGAAGTCGAAAGCCTCCTGGTGTAAGGTCTTGGGTCGGGATTATGTATGAGTCGAAGCCCAAATCTTGGTAGTCTGTGTATTCATAGGTTCAATATCATTGATGTCCTATGGCTTTAATTGTTAGGTGGGGGTCATTGATTTCGTCTATAAGGTATAAAATTCGAAGGGATGGCAGAGCAATCAAAACTAGAATGACAGCTGGTAAAATAGTTCATACGATTTCGATTTCTTCGGACTCTAAGATGTATTTGTTGGTAAGTTTGGTTGAAACCATTGCAATAATAATATAAAGTACTAAAGTGCTATTTAAGAATACGATTATTAGGGCGTGGTCAAGGAAGTGAAGAAGTTCTTCTATAACGGGTGATGGCGCGTCTTGGAATCCTAGTTGCGTGGGATGTGCCATTAAGCTTTGAGCTTAAGACATGCAGGGATTTAACCTGCAATTTCACCTCGACAAGGTGATGTAATTTGCGTATTTTACTAATGTCTTTAGAAGAAAGTGGCAGAGTGGTTATGCGACTGGCTTGAAACCAGTTCACGGGGGTTCAATTCCTTCCTTTCTCGTTAGTTTGATTGAACTTGAACAAATGCTGGTTCCTCAAATGTGTGGTATGGTGGAGGGCAGCCATGAAGTCATTCTGCGTTTGTTATAGTTAGTTCTACTGAGGATACTTCTCGTTTAGCGGCGAAGGCTTCTCATAGGATAAATAGGAACATAATTACTGCTACTAGGGAAATAAGTGATCCGATGGATGATACTGTATTTCACAGGGCGTAGGCGTCTGGGTAGTCAGAGTANCGTCGTGGCATTCCTGCTAGACCTAGGAAGTGTTGCGGGAAGAATGTAAGGTTTACACCAATAAATATTACTCCGAAGTGGATTTTTGTTCAGGTGTCATTTAGAGTATATCCTGTAAATAGGGGGAATCAGTGGACAAAGGCTGCCATGATGGCAAATACGGCACCTATTGATAGTACATAGTGGAAGTGTGCAACTACATAATATGTGTCGTGAAGGACAATGTCGAGTGATGAGTTGGCCAGGACAATTCCTGTCAATCCGCCTACTGTAAAAAGGAAGATGAATCCTAGGGCTCATAGTATGGGTGTTTCTCATTTGATAGACCCTCCGTGGAGTGTGGCTAGTCAGCTAAATACTTTTACACCTGTTGGGATAGCAATAATTATCGTTGCGGATGTAAAATATGCACGAGTGTCTACGTCTATCCCAACAGTAAACATATGGTGGGCTCATACAATAAACCCTAGAAGACCAATAGCCATTATAGCTCAGACTATTCCTATATAACCGAATGGTTCTTTTTTACCTGCATAGTAGGCTACAACATGTGAAATGATTCCAAATCCGGGTAAAATAAGAATATAAACTTCCGGGTGGCCAAAGAATCAAAATAAGTGTTGATAAAGGATTGGATCCCCCCCCCCTGACGGGTCGAAGAATGTGGTGTTAAGATTTCGGTCTGTAAGAAGTATTGTAATCCCAGCAGCAAGGACTGGGAGTGATAAAAGGAGAAGTACAGCCGTTACTAAAACGGCCCAAACAAATAATGGGGTTTGATATTGAGAAATAGCTGGGGGTTTTATGTTAATGATTGTGGTGATGAAGTTAATCGCTCCTAAAATAGATGAAACCCCAGCTAGGTGGAGTGAAAAAATTACCAGGTCTACAGCTATTTCTGGGTGAGCAACAACACCTGCGAGAGGGGGGTACACAGTTCACCCTGTTCCGGCACCGCTACTTAGACCAGCAGAGGCTGTTAGAAGTATGGCTGATGGGGGAAGAAGTCAGAAGCTTATGTTGTTTATTCGGGGGAATGCTATGTTTGGGGCACCAAGTATTAATGGCACAAGTCAGTTTCCAAAGCCCCCAATGAGAATTGGCATCACCATGAAGAAAATTATTACGAAGGCATGGGCAGTAACTACAACATTATAAAAATGATCATCACCAAAAAACATTCCTGGTTGACCAAGTTCAATACGAATTATAAGGCTTAGGGCAGTTCCCACTATTCCGGCTCAGGCACCAAATACAAGATAGAGGGTACCAATGTCTTTGTGGTTTGTAGAAAAGAATCAGCGCGTAATTGCCACAGGTAGGGTAGCCGAGCGTTTAGGCGGTGGGTTGTAGCCCCGAAGACAGAGGTTTGAGTCCTCTTCCTATCACAGCCCCGTGGTGGAGAAACATGTTGGATTGCAAATCCAGAGACGTAGATTAATAGTCTGCCGGGGCTTTTCCCGCCTTATCAGGCTGGAGGCGGGAAAAGTAGATGGATGCTCGCTGGCTTGAGCGCTTAGCTGTTAACTAAGAGTTTGTAGGATCGAGGCCTTCCCATCTAGTAAGGCCTTAGTTTAATAAAAACATTTGATTTGCAATTAGAAAATGCAAGATAGACTCTTGTAGGTCTTATCAGAGACTAGAAGATTTTCACTTCTACTGAGAGCTTTGAAGGCTCTTGGTCTAAATTATCCTAAGTCTCTAGGTGGTAAGTATCAGGATGGCTGGGGTTATAGGTAAAAGTCCTTGGGGGATTTCAGTAGACAGGGGTAATGGGAGGGTGGATTGAGTTGTTGGGGTTCGTGAAGGGGCCATTGAGTCAGTTGTGTAGGGGCAAATTGTAAGTGTTATTGCGTATCAGAGGCGGAGTCAGAAGTATAAGCTTAACAAAGCAGCTAGGCCTATGATAGTAGGGGTGATGGGCAGACTTCGTTTTGCTAATTCTTGTAGTATTAGTCGGTTTGGTAAAAATCGTGTTATTGGCGGTAAGCAACCTAGTGACAGTAGTAGTACGGCTGAGGTTGCTGTTAGCGTTGGGCTTTTACATCAGGATATTGTAAGAACGTTGAATTTTGTGGCGGAGGATGTTTTTAGGGTAAGGAACGCTGCAGATGTTGCGAAAATATATGTTCCAAGGGCGACAAGGGTAAGTAGTGGGGCGTACATAAGAATAATAATTATTGAGCCCATGTGCGCAATTGAACTGTAGGCTAGCATTTTTCACAGCTGGCTTTGATTGAGTCCGCCTTGTCCCCCAACTAAAGTGGATGTGACGCCTAAGCCGGTTTGTAGCATTGGGGAGATGGCTTGGGCAGTTAGGATATTTAGGGCTAATGGGGGAAGATTTTGTGAGGTAGATAAGACTAATCCAGTTAGAGGGTCTAGACCTTGAAAAGCTTCTGCCATACTGAAATGAATTGCTGCTAGTCCAATTGTAAGTGCTGAAGCAAAGATGATTGTTGTGGTAGCAACGGGGATTGATGTATTAATTATATGTCACACTCCAGTAATCCAGGGATTTGTAGTACTAGCGAATATGATAATTGGTGGTGCAGAGGCTTGACTTAGAAAATATTTTGTGCAAGCTTCAACAGCTCGAGGGTGGAGGTGTTGGGCTATTAGTGGAATGAATGCTAAGGTATCGATTTCCAGTCCTAGTCAAGCTAGTAATCAGTGGGAACTAGCAAAGGTTAGGGAAGTTCCTAATCCTAGGCTGGATAGAAGAATTGCGAGTACGTAAGGGTTCATTGATGGAGGAGGGACTTTAACCGTCATGTTCGGGGTATGGGCCCGAAAGCTTAATTAGCTGACCCCATCTTAGAAAGTGGTGTAGAGGAAGCACTAAGAGTTTTGATCTGTTGGGCATGGGTTCGATCCCCTTGTTTCTAAGAACTGAGGGGATTTTAACCCCTATAAGCCACTCTATCAAAGTGGTCCCTAGGCATTCGGGCACAGTTCCTGAATTATAGTTGTCGGGGAAGGCGTGCTAGCGCAATAGGTACGGCGATGTCACTGAGTACTACGGCTAGCGATAGGGGAACGAAATTTGTCCATACGAGATGTACGAGTTGGCCATATCCGTATCGCGGAAATCGGGCTCGTACACATAAGATGACAATAGAAGATAATGCTGGTTTGGTTATGAGGCTTATTGTTGTTAGTGCTGGGAAATGGCGAATATGTGATGTTGCTAGGAATAAATCAGCTGATGACGTATTTATTTGTAGCATATTTGCATATTCCGGTAGGGAAAACAGGGCGAAGGCCCCTCCAGCATATTCTACCTTGAAGGCTGAAACTAAATCTGACTGTCCTAGTGTTAGCTCAAAGGCTGCTCGATTTGACTCTGCTATGGTTGAAATAAATCATATTCCAGCTAATGGACAGGCCGGGGCGAATAATCGAATGCTTTCTTGGGCTGTGCTGAATGTTTGTAGACTATATCCTCATGAGAAAGTAATAACTGGTAGACGAAATAGTCCGAGGCTAACTTCATATGAAATTGATTGAGCGACTGCCCATAAGGCTCCAAATAATGCGGATTTCGAAATAGATGATCACCCTCGTGCAAGAGTTGAACATACTGCTCCGCTAGATACGGCTAAGATGAATAGAACTCGTAAGATCAGGTGAATTACACGGTAAGACAAACGTAAGGGCGGACATAGAGATATTGCAGGGGTTACAGCAAGCATACGAGTAGAGATGAATGAAATTGGAGTAGATGTAGGTGGGCGGACTCGTAGTTGAATAAATAGCTTTACACGGTGGCCAAAGGGTAGTAAAAGTGCGCATGCTCCTACTACTTTTGGACCTTTTCACAATTGTATAAATCCAAGTACGATGTGTAGAATCAGGCTCGGAAAAGCTACAGGTAATAGAACGGCAACGATAAAGGCTAGGGGCTTAAATAGGTGGTTTATTAGAGTGTTTAGCATAAACTGGGAAGAGGATTTGAACCTCTGGTTTAAAGGGCTTAGGCCTTTCGCAATTTACCATGCTCTGCCACCCCAGTATGTCCTTATTTCGGATGGTTGGGGTTTTGGCCCTCCCTTATGTTAAATTATCTGTTTAGATTAATTACGGGACGGGCGTGCTTATGGTATGGATCCCTCTTTTCCGAACCATTCGTATTGAGGAAAAGAAGCTTTACAAATGGAATCTGCCCAGGATGACACCGGTCTGATCTCAGAACGCGTAGGACTTTAATCGTTGAACAAACGAACCCTTAATAGCGGCTGCACCATTACGATGTGCTGAACCAACTTCGAGGCATTAAGCGCCCACGTCGATTTGGACACTGGGAGCGGATGACGCTGTTACGCCTAGGGTAACTTGGTACGTTGGTCGACATATAAGCCCGCGCATTATTGCTCAGAAGTTCTGTGACCTAGAAGTGTTTTTCTTAGTTTCTGGGATGAACCCAATCCACTTGGAGGCTTTCGATTCCTCCATGGTCTCCCCATCCGAAGCTAAAGCTTTATTTTTACTATGTTATGTGCACTGATGAGAACATGCAACGTAATTAAGTCTGTGTACCTAGCTCCAATGGACCTTCTCGTCTTGTATAATTATATCCGCTTCTGCACGGATAGATCAATTTCACTGACCTGACAGGGGGAGACAGTAAAATCCTGGTCTAGCCATTCATACAGGACCTTATTTACCTGGACGAGTGATTGCGCTACCTTGGCACGGTAAGAATACCGCGGCCGTTGAACTTGATGTCAGTGGGCAGGCTGTACCTCCAATATTTCTTTTTGCAGGAGGCGGTGTTTTTGGTAAACAGGCGAGGCTTGTGTTTGGCGAGCGCCTTCCCTTTCTTTTAGTATTTGCTTGTTATGCAGACCAGTGTCGGGATAACGATTATCAGTTGTGAGATCTTATTTAGTTTAATATTCACAATTCCCTCTTTTATTGGGTTCGTTAATTGTTAGTGGTTGGTCCAATCTAACTTACACTCAAGCGGGCAGAAGGATGTGATCTTCGTGTTAGTCATATTAGCAGAGTTTCATCCAAGGGTCCATGGATTGCTCTAGTACTTAAAGGCAAGTATGAATTTTTAACAGTATCATGAACAGTGTTTGTGTAAGCTTAAACGCGTTTTATTAAGACGGCGGCTCTAGGGCCGACTACGTCATTATGCTTTGATTATAATGATCTTTATTCTCCTTTAAAGGTTGTATCCTGTGTAAAACTGGCTGAACCCGTTTGCACTAACTGTCGTATGATGCTCTAAATTTTAGTTTCAAATTTTAGATTTGGGACGTTAGGAGGCTGAACTTCTATTCATTTTCTTAGACAACAGCTATCACCTGGTTCGGTAGGTCTGACACTTCTAGCCGGATGCACTTCTCACTCTTTTGCAGCAGAGTTGGGTTTGCCAGAAATGAATAGGCTGTCACGGGGCAGCTCAGCTGGATTCGGCGCGTAGGACTAAAGGTGTCTTTGCGTTAATATACGGGCTAATTCATGTTGCTAAAAGGTACGACGGTAAAGCGCTGCATTTTAATACTTATATGACTTATTTCAGTTCTCTTCATGCTTTCCTGGGCGGTACTTTTCGTATTGCTTTGTTGAAGCATTTCTGTCGCCCATACTAGGATATTAGCAATGATTTAATTTATTGGTTGGAGGTTAGTTGTTTATTATTAATATTTTTTGTTAGTATAATAATTAAGCTAGCTGTTTGGTTCAGGGTAATTTGATTTGCACAGATATCTTCTCGGTGTAAGTGAGATGCTTAACTATTCAGCCTTACGCTGAGTTTAATCCAAGTGCACCTTCCGGTACACTTACCTTGTTACGACTTTTCCCCCCTCGTCGGTGCTGTTTTTTAAAGGAAATGCTAGCGGCATTTTGTCAGGCGCGAGTCACCGGCGCAGAGTAGGCGCCTCAGAGGCGGGTTCAAACGGAAGCTCTCTTTCCGATTTACTACTAAATCCTCGTTCAAGCATTAAAAGTTTCATATTGCGTATCGTGTTTTATTCTATAATAGAAAATCTAGGCCAGTTCATTCCACTTCGTTTGCAACACCGCGACCTGTCGTACTGGGATTTACCGTTTGAGCTAACATGTATTACCTACACAGCGTAATCCTGGCGACCGTGGAATAGAGGCTGATAATGCTAGGACTGGAGAGGTTTAACGGGGGATTATCGGTTCTAGAACCAGGCTCGTCTACGTGGATCTAAGCCACGGTCTGGTCCTTTGGGTTTCAAGCAGGTGCTCGAAGTGGCCTGGATGACATTGTTGTGTATTAGTCTCTTACTTTAAGGCTGACCAGAGTGGGGTATCTAATCCGTGATTGATACGTCAGCACTCGAGCAATCAAGTACGTTTCATTGAAGCCGTTTTCGTGTTAGGGTTGCGGGCAGCTAAGTGCGTATGACGCCCAATGGGCCATTCGGCTTGATTGTTTTGCTTACCTTAACCACCCTTTTCGCCGTGGTGATATCATCCATGGCCTCTCGTTTAACCGCGGTGGCAGGGACGACTTTTTCCGCCCCTCTTAAGCCTGACTAGAGTCAACTTTTCACATATCGCTTAATGTTTATGACTGGTGAATCCCTGCGGGGTGTGGCTTCAGCCTTGGCGTGTTGGGCCAAAAGTTGTCCCCTGACACCCGCTCCTCCTCCCCGGGCCGGGATTTGAGGGCATACTCACGGGATTCGGAGACTTGCATGTGTCAGTTGGTAAGAGCTGAAGTATAAGGTCAGGACCATGCCTTTGTGCATGCGGAGTTTCTTAGGACCCATCTTAACATCTTCAGTGTTATGCTTTATATTAAGCTACGCTAGC